ACCCCATTCTCTTTCTTTTTTTATTTCATTAATTGAACTTCGTTTGATTTTGATTAAGTCGAAATTCTTTCAAAACTCCTGCCCTCCTTAAAATATCATAAACGGTTTCTGTAGGTTGAGCTCCTTTTTCAAGAAAATATAGAATAGCAGGAACATTTAAATAAGTTTGATTCTTTATTGGATCATAAAAACCCACTTTCCGCAGATCTCTTCCCTCTCTTCGGGACCGAACATCAATTGCAACGATTCGATAGACGGCTCATTGGGATAGATTAGATCAATAAGAACCCCCCCTAGAAACGTATAGGAAGTTTTCTCCTCGTACGGCTCGAGAAAAATGATTCAAAGTTATGTATATAGAAATTATAACGGCAATAAGTCCCTAAAATCATCAAATGACTTAGACTAAGAATTAAGTCCTTTTCTTCTTTCCTATAAAAAAAATCATTTGTATACTCATAACTCAAGTTGAATAACTCTTAAATAGTCCAAAAGAAAATCCTTTTGCATTTCGTTTATTGAGCAGTCTCAAATACCCTTTGATTTCAAATTTACAATGGAATATGTCTCATTTCGAATCGATTTGAATTCTGCATTCGGACCAAAATCCAATTGGTGTGACAATTAAAATACTAAAGGGTGTTTCCTTGTTCCGAAATCCTTTATCTTTGTTTTGAATCATTGGGTTTAGACATTACTTCGTTGATTTTTAATCCTTTCAAAAACAAAAACGGCAGCAACATACCTTTTTTGTTATTTCTTTCTATCAATATTTCTTGCTATCAAAGAATAGAATCATACGAGTGGCGGATTCCCACACGATATATAATTTTTTTTATCGAAAAGGTTTTTTTATCAATTCCAACAAAATTTCCTTTGGGATTTGAAACTTGATTGATTTGGATCCTTTCGATTTCTCTGTCAAAGATATACTTACGAAGTTGTTCCAACTTATTGATTAACACTAACCCTAGACCCTTCTCCCTTGAGAAATGAATCAATACTTTCTACTCGAGCTCCATCATGTACTATTTCCATTACACCCCAACAATAAATGTTGGGTTCGAGTGGAACAAAGGATGTCGAGTCAAGAGCATTCTTTATTATACAAATAGAATGATGGATATAAAAATCCACAACGGATTATGTCCTTCAAGTCGCACGTTGCTTTTTACCACATCGTTTCAAACGAAGTTTTACCATAACATTCCTCGAATTTGGAACCGCTATGCGGTTGATTCAATTATGGAATCATGAATAGTCATTGGTTCAGTCAAGACAGTCGGTACATCGATATCGAATCTATCTTAAGTTATTATTAGTTATTTTTTTAAATAATTTAAATATTTATTATTATAATTTTATATATTTTTATATATTATATTAAATAATTATTTATATTATTAATATTTATTTAATTTGAATATTTCATTATAAATTCTATATATTTTTTTTTCTTTTTTATTTAATATTATTTCGATTTTCTTATTTTATATATTCATATTCAATTTAATTTAATATTCTATAAATAAAAAAATAAAAATATAGTATAAATATAGAAGGAATTTCTAATTATGATTTCAATTTCGATTTAAAATGCAAAAAATTCCAATTTTTTTACAAACAATTACAATAAAGACGACTACAATAAAGACGACATTTGATCATTCCTAAGAAAGATAAATCCATGTTTCTTTTTGAACTCAATCATTAATTTCTTAATTTAATAAATTATTAATTTTAAACACTAAGAAATTCAATAAATAATAGATTGGAAAAATCCAATCTATATTCTATATGAATATGAGAAGATGGATATATGATATTTTTTTTCTTTTTAATTCAAATATGTAATCTATAACCCTATAACCCCTTGCCTAAATCTCCAACAGATTTAGTTGTATCTACGTGTCATAAGATTTCTTTTGGTTAGACCGAAAGAATCCAATTCTATCCAATATTACACTTTAGAAACAATAGAAACAATCTACATTATTTACTAGTAAATATTTACTATAAATACATATGCACTGGGACGGAAGGATTCGAACCTCCGAATAGCGGGACCAAAACCCGATGCCTTACCACTTGGCCACGCCCCACTTTTATTTCTATTCGACACTAATAAACACTAATATTGTTATCAATTGTTCGTCAATTCCAGCCAAAATATCTAAAGAATCAATTAGACTCTGTTATTAGTATTTTGACACACGAAGATATCGAATTCAACTTAATTTATTGATCATTACATATAATTCCATTAAGATATTGGATGAAAGTAGAATTTCTTCTATTCTCCTTTGAGATTTGAGAATGGAAGGTTTTTTGGTTGAGTAAGTAAGTTCAGAAAAAAAAAAAAGAAGGATTTAAGGATTTTTGGTCTATCTTTTTGTATTTTTTTTTCATTTTTCACTTCTATCAATAACTCAATCAAAATGCAATTATCTAAAAAACAAAATTTCTGTTATGCTAAATATCTTTAGTTTGATCTGTCTTAATTCTGCCCTTTATTCGAGTAGTTTTTTCTTAGCCAAATTACCTGAGGCCTATGCTTTTTTGAGTCCAATCGTAGATTTTATGCCAGTCATACCTCTACTCTTTTTTCTCTTAGCCTTTGTTTGGCAAGCTGCTGTAAGTTTTCGATAAGATCTTTCATCTTGTACTAGAAAAAGAAATGATCTTTTTGAGAAAACCGATTCTAATAATTGATAAGATCAGACAAGTCTTCCAGTATGAACCCTTGATTCAAACATGAAAATTCTTGAATAGCCACAATCCGGATCACCTTGTTTTTGTTTTCCCATTCTAACTATCTAACTATTTTTTTCTGTGAATGAAAAACCTTATTATGATCCGCCAAAATATCAAAAAGTGGGTATAAAAAAATTCTTGAATAGATAAGATAATAAAAAATTTTATATATTTTTATAACAATTACAAAAAATTCATTTTGATTTCTAAAAACTATTTCAGTTTTCATTATCAAAAAAAAAATAGGATAGATATTAGGATATTAGGATATATGGTATAAAAATAGAGAATCTATTCTCTTTTTTCAAAAAAAAAATGATCTTGGAGATTGTGTAATGCTTACTCTCAAACTCTTTGTTTACACAGTAGTGATATTCTTTGTTTCTCTATTCATTTTCGGATTCCTATCTAATGATACAGGGCGTAATCCTGGACGCGAAGAATAAAAAAGGGGTTCTTTGCTTGATTTTCCATCTATTTTGTTTTCTAATTATCTAATTTCTAATTAGAACTAATTAGAAAATTCATTATTTCCTATTTGTTATTTTAAATTAAATTTTATTTTGATATAATAATATATCTTATTTTGAAAAAATCAAAAGAATTGAAAAAATTCGAAAGAGAAATCAATATAGTAAGTCATCAACAGAAGCGGAAAGAGAGGGATTCGAACCCTCGGTACGAATGAGTCGTACAACGGATTAGCAATCCGACGCTTTCGTCCACTCAGCCATCTCTCCCCATTGAAAAAAAAAATACTAATATTCAAATCCAAATATAAATAATATAATAGAAAATAACAAATAGAAAATAAAAAAAGAATCTATATTCAAATTTTTATTTCTATTAATTAATAGAAATAAAAATATGTAAAAATAAATTCAATATAAAAAAAATGGAATTCTATAATCTATAATAACATTTCTCTAACAATAATATATATATACAAAATAGACAAGTTGTATTGTGTAATACATTTTAATTTAAAGTAGTAGTTTGATCTGAAATTCCAATCAGTTAGATTTAGATAAAGTAAGAAAGATTCTAAAGATTCAATTCGATATTTATAATTGAATTATTAATTAAAAAAAGAATTGAATTTTATTTTCATATTTTAATAAAATAATAAATAATAAAATAATAAATAAAAAATCGAAATATAATTATTAAATAGTAATAAAAATATAATAAAACTATAGAATAATAGAAAGAAAAAAAGAAATACTTCTTCGCCCCAAAGCGAAAGGGACTTTTATTATTCCCGCGGCCTGGCCTGATCCGTACCTCGCCAGGCCCTTTTTTGGATTATATAATATTTTATTTTTTTGAATAAAATGAAACTGGACAATTTTTTTCTGTTCTAGTTAGAAATTTAACAGTTTTCTTGAACCATATCTATCAAAACCCCTTCAGGAAAAAAATAGAACTTTTTTTCTTTTAATTTTTAGTTATTTAATTATCTTTTCATAATCTGATTAAGTCCTCTTCAGTGTTCGACAAAAGTTCCATTTCGATACAATAATCGAACTGTAGCGGGTATAGTTTAGTGGTAAAAGTGTGATTCGTTCTATTAACCCTTTAATAGTTAAAGGGTCTCCCGGTTTGATTACTATTCCGATCAAAACCTTTATTTTTTAAAAGGAATTAATCCTTTACCTCTCAATGACAAATTTGAGGAAAATTATACATTCTCGTGATTTGTATCCAAAGGTCAATTAAAAATGGAAAATTTGGATTATGAAATTACGAAACATGAATTTTTTTTGAATTGGATCAATACTTCCAATTGAATGAATATGAGTAAGAGATCTATGGATGAAGATAGAAAAATAGGTTTCTAATCGTAACTAAATCTTCCATTTTTTTATAGAGAGAAGCAAAATAGCTATTAAATGATGACTTTAGTTTACTAGAGGCTTCAATCAACATATTTCTTTTTTTTTTAGCTCGGTGGAAACAAAATATTTTTCCTTAGGATTCTCTCAAATAGAAATAGAGAACGAAGTAACTAGAAAGATTGTTAGAATCCCCTCCTCTAGAGGGATCATCTAGAAAGCAAGTTGTTTTGAATTGAATGCATTCATACAAAAAGCTGACATAGATGTTATGGGTGAAATTTTTTTTGTAATTTCGTTCCCGTCTTAGATTTGGATCTGGGAATTTCTCCATTTTCCATAAAGGAGCCGAATGAAACCAAAGTTTCATGTTCGGTTTTGAATTAGAGACGTTAAAAATGATAAATCAAC